GCACCGTCCGTGGTATTTCTGTGAGTCCTGGGAATGGTATGGTGCCAGAAAGGATTTTTATCCAAACATTGATTGGTCGTGTACTAGCCGATGATATATATATGGGCACGCGCTGTATTGCCACTAGAAATCAAGACGTTGGGATTGGACTTGTAAATCGATTCATAACCTTTCGAGCACAACCAATAGCTATTCGAACCCCCTTTACTTGTAGGAGTGCATCTTGGATCTGTCGATTATGTTATGGACGGAGTCCTACTCATGGCGACCTGGTTGAATTGGGAGAAGCTGTAGGTATTATTGCAGGCCAATCGATTGGAGAACCGGGTACTCAATTAACATTAAGAACTTTTCATACCGGCGGAGTATTCACGGGGGGTACTGCGGAACATGTGCGAGCCCCTTCTAATGGAAAAATCAAATTCAAGGAGAATTTAGTTCATCCGACACGTACACGCCATGGACATCCCGCCTTTCTCTGTTCCATAAACTTGTATGTAACTATTGAAAGTGAAGATATTCGACATAATGTAAATATTCCACCCCAAAGTTTTCTTTTAGTTCAAAACGATCAATATGTAGAATCAGAACAAGTGATTGCTGAGATTCGCGCAGGAACATCTACTTTGAATTTTAAAGAGAAAGTTCGAAAACATATTTATTCTGACTCAGACGGAGAAATGCACTGGAGCACCGATGTGTATCATGCACCCGAATTTACATATGGAAATGTTCATCTATTACCAAAAACAAGTCATTTATGGATATTATTAGGAGAGCCGCGCAGATCCAGTCTAGTTTCACTTTCGATCCACAAGGATCAAGATCAAATGAGTGCGCATTCTCGTTCTGTCAAGAGAAAATCTACTTCTAACCTCTCAGGAACGAATGATCCGTCGAGAGGAAAATTCTTTACTTCGCATTTTTCGGATAAAAAAGAAGATAGGATTCCTGATTATTCAAACCTTAGTCGAATTATAAGTACCGGTTGTTGTAATCTCGTAGATCCGACCATTCTCTACCAGAATTTTGATTTATTCTCAAAGAGGCGAAGAAATAGATTCATCATTCCACTCCAATCGATTCAAAAACGCGAGAACGAATTAACACCTCCCTCGGATATCTTGATTGAAATCCCCATCAATGGCGTTTTCCGTAGAAATAGTATTCTTGCTTATTTGGACGATCCTCGATACAGAAGAAAGAGTTCGGGCATTACTAAATATGGGACTCTAGAAATGCATTCAATCGTCAAAAAAGAGGATTTGATTGAGTATCGAGGAGGTAAGGAATTTAGGCCAAAATACCAAATGAAAGTAGATCGTTTTTTTTTCATTCCCGAGGAGGTGCATATATTAGCCGGATCTTCTTCCATAATGGTACAGAACAATAGTATCATTGGGGCGGATACACAAATTACTTTAAATATAAGAAGCCGGGTAGGCGGGTTGGTCCGAGTGGAGAGAAAAAAAAAAAGAATTGAACTTAAAATATTTTCTGGAGATATCCATTTTCCTGGAGAGATAGATAAGATATCCCGACATAGTGGCGTTTTGATACCACCGGGAGCAGGAAAACAAAATTACAAGGAATCCAAAAAATGGAAAAATTGGATCTATGTTCAACGGATCACACCTAGTAAGAAAAAGTATTTTGTTTTGGTTCGTCCTGTCGTCACATATGAAATAACGGACGGTATAACTTTAGGAAGACTTTTCCCCCCGGATCTGTTGCAGGAAAGGGATAATGTGAAACTTCGAGTTGTCAATTATATCCTTTATGGAAATGGTAAACCAATTCGGGGAATTTCTGATACAAATATTCAATTAGTTCGGACTTGTTTAGTATTGAATTGGGACCAAGATAAAAAAAGTTCTTCTAGTCAAGAAGCTCGTGTTTCTTTTGTTGAAATAAGGGCAAATGGTTTGATTCGACATTTCCTAAGAATCGACTTGCTGAAATCCACTATTTCATATATCGGAAAAAGGAATGACCCACCGGGCTCAGGATTGCTCCCGGATAATGGATCTGATTGCACCAATATAAATCCGTTTTCTTCCATTTATTCCAAAGTAAGAATTCAACAACCCCTTAATCAAAATCAAAGAACTATTCATACGTTGTTGAATAGAAATAAGGGATTCCAATCGTTGATAATTTTGTCATCATCCAATTGTTTTCGAATGGGTCCATTCAACGATGTAAAATATCACAATGTGATAAAAGAATCAATTCAAATTACAAAAGATCCTGTAATTCCAATTAAGAATTCGCCGGGGCCTTTAGGAACAGCCTTTCTAATTGCGAATGTTTATTCATTTTACCATTTAATAACTCATAATCAGATCTTGGTAAATAACTATTTCCAACTTGACAATTTAAAAGAGACTTTTCAAGTAATTAAATTTAAATATTATTTAATCGATGAAAATGAAAAAATTTATAACCTCCGTCCGTGCAGTAACATTATTTTCAATTTGAATTGGTATTTTCTCCACCC